TTTAAAATTTAGAAACCAAATAATCTAATAATTTTCGCGGGCGAATATTTACTCTGTTCAATATTTTTTTCAGTTCCAGGGTTAAGCGATGCCTTTTCAGAATAAACGAAGAGTCTCTCGGTTCCTTTCGCCATCCCGCCCTCAAAAATAATTAAGATTTGTTTTCAATAGAATCTTATGTATTCACCGGTTCCGTCGTTCCCACCGCTTCTTGATTAATGGTTAGGTCTTAATTCGACAATGAAGCCCCTAATGAAATATGTTCTTGAGTCAATCTTCTCAGTCTTTCTTGGCTCAAGGCTCTTGATTTTTTTGTTCTATGAACAGATTTCTTTAATTAGAAATTAATCCGTATTGATGCTTTATTACAATTGGCTTTTTTGAGATGACTCACAGACCTTACATATTGGAATCATATATCATCGATATTCTTTTTCTCTCCTTCTCTCACTCGTCCATTTATCCGCAGAATGGTTTATTTTGCTTTACAATTCAAAAAAGATTTTGTTTATGTAAAAAAAATGGAAATTGCTAATAAGGATATGTTCACATCTTAGATGCGCTTAATGTGAAGCGGTGGGTTGGTTTTTAGTTCTATACCCTAAAAAACCAACGAGTCGCACACTAAGCATAGCAAGTATATCAAATTATCAATCAAATTTTTATTTTATTCAACCCTATAGAATTAAAAGAATTCAAATTTCTCCTTTTTTGTTTTAGTTGAACAAAAAAAGAGTGACAGAGTTTGTCATTTTGTGTTCTATCAATAAATAGAATAGAAAGACAAGTTAAGTAAAGATTTACTATTCCTCGTCTTCAAATATCCAAATTTTTATGCCTAATACTCCATAAATAGTTCTAACTGTATAGCAACAATAATCAATTTTAGCTCGAATGGTTTGTAGAGGAACCCTACCTTCTCTAATCCATTCGGCGCGTGCGATTTCTTTTCCGTCAAGACGTCCTGAAATTTGTACTTGAATTCCTTTTGTATTTGCCTGCTCGGTTAATTCAATAGCCTTTTTCATTGCTTTGCGAAACGAAACTCTATTCTTTAATTGTCCGGCTATAAATTCTGCAAGAATTTTAGGTTGCCCATAAGGCTTTGCAATTCTAATAATAGAAATGTTGGTTTTTCGGTTTACACAATTGAATTCTTTTTGTACAGTCATCTGTAATTCTTCGATTCTTTTAGGTTTACCCTCTATTAGAAATTTTGGAAATCCCATATATATTAGGATCAGAATCACATCGATTCTTTTTTGAATCTCTACACGTGCAATTCCTTCAACACCAGAAGAATTTTTTATGTTTTTTTGTACATAATTCGTGATACAGTTTCGTATTTTTTGATCTTCTTGTAGACCCTCAGAATAATTTTGGGGTTGTGCAAACCAAAGAGAATGATGACCTTGGGTTGTACCAAGTCTGAAACCAAGTGGATTTATTTTTTGTCCCATAATCCCCCACTATTATACATATCATGACATATCTATGGACTTTTTTTATTTATCCATTCCGGGTTTTAAACCTATATTTTTTATTTGATTTGTCATATTTTATATTCATTTTATATTCTTCATAATAGAATATATTATAAAAATTTATTCTTAAAAGAATATGAATTTCTTCCTCCTAGGTTCTTCTTCTTGATACCAAAAAGGACGAAATTCATATTCATCTGAGGTTTCCACTACAATAGTTATATGACAAGTCGGTCTTTTTATCAGATAACTCTGGCCCCGAGCTCGTGGCTTTAATCTTTTTATGGTAGTACCTTCGGTGACTTCGGCTTTACTAATGAATAAACTTGTTTTGTCGAAATCCTTATTGTGATTACCATTTGATGCTGCAGAATAAACCAATTTTAAAATTGGATGACGCGCTCGATAAGGTATAAAATCGAGTATCATAAGTGCGGTTTCGTAAGAACGTCCACGAATCTGATCAATTATTCTTCGCGCTTTGTGAGGAGACATACGTATATATTGACCTATTGCGTTTTCTTCTATAAAGGGTTTTCTTTTTCTTTTCGTTATCATGGGGTTCCCCTCTTCTCTTATTAATAAACGATAGCAGCTATATTTATTTGTCTTTTTCTATTAATTCTTAATTAATTATTAATTAACGACGAGATTTATTATCATTTTTTGCATGTCCCCGGAAATTTAGAGTAGGTGAAAACTCTCCCAATTTATGGCCTACCATACGATCTGTTATATAAATAGGGAAATGTTCCCGTCCATTATGGACGGCAATAGTATGGCCGATCATTGTGGGTATAATGGTAGATGCCCGGGACCACGTAATTATTATTTCCTTTTCCGCCTTTGTGTTAAGTTTATTTATTTTTCTTAATAAATGATTTGCTACAAAAGGATTTTTTTTTAGTGAACGTGTCACAGTGAATTTCTCCTATATATTTTTGATATTTTTTTGAAAAGACGAAGAAACAAATTCGATTTTCTCTCCTATTTACTACGGCGACGAAGAATAAAAT